TCAAATTTGAATTCCCAGCAATGGATACTTTGTAATCCGGTAATTATCATTCGTTCTATTAATTTCAATTAAACTCGGCCCAATCTTTTACTCAAAGGATTGAGCCGAATACAATACACAATACAAAAATACTTGTTGTATCTAGAATGAATCCTATCCTATGTATCTTTCGGATTGGTATATTTTTTTCTATTTAATTTATTATATACTTTTTGATTTGGAATAGAATTTCTATTTAGAATTCTTAATATTAATAATTCTATCCGAATAATCGAATATCATAATATTAATCTAATGAATTAATAATTTATATTAATATTAAAAAAAGAACAATCAAAATATTTTTTTTTTTCAACACTAATATTGACAACAGTGTAGCAAACAAATATAATCCGGTCGTGAATAAATGGATCGATTGACTGATGTCACATCGATTTATTTTTACCTCATCAAATGGTGGATTCGTTGTATTTTTTTTGTATCAAACCAGAAGTTTTTTTTTCATTGTAATTTAATGTAATATATAACGTTTTATTATAGAATTCCATCTTTTTTTTTTATTGCGATTGGATATACACATCCTTCTTTTTAATTGAATTAGGGTTGCTAACTCAATGGTAGAGTACTCGGCTTTTAAGTGCGACTCCCTTTTTTACACATTTCTATGAACTAATTGGTTCATCCATACCATCGGTAGGGTTTGTAAGACCACGACTGATCCAGAAAGGAATGAATGGAAAAAGCAGCATGTCGTATCAATGGCGAATTCTAAAAATTTTTCATTCGTATTGGATCCCGCCAAAATTTTTGTTTGAATTAATTGTTGGTTCGGAACAAATGAATTCAGTTGGGTTTAATTAATAAAGGGATAGAGCTTAGATACTCCAATTATAGGGAAACAAAAAGCAACGAGCTTTCATTTTTTATTTGAATGATTACCACATCTAATTGTCCGTTAAAAAACGATTAGTGCTTGCTGTGGTAAAAGTTTTTCCCACAAATGGATTAAGGATTTTTGTTATGAGTCCTAATTATTAGCTATTCTCCACTATGTTATGGAGTAGCCATAAATGTGTAGAAGAAAGAGTATATTGATAAAAATCTTTTTTTTTTCCAAAATCAAAAGAGCGATTGGTCCAAAAAATAAAGGATTTCTAACTAGCTTGTTGTCCTATAACAAGTAGATGGAACAAGCGAGGGGAGATAGTCCATTAATGGGTTTTAACTTGTTTTCTAGGTATCTATTCCTATTTGTTGATTATTTTGATCAATTCGAATATATTATATATAGAATACCTTGTTTTGACTGTATCGCACTATGTATCATTTGAGAATCCAATGAATCTCTGATCCTTTGACCAACATAGAATTTCTAAAATGAAGGAATATCAAGTATATTTAGAACGGGCTAGATCTCGCCAACAGGACTTCCTATACCCACTTATTTTTCGGGAGTATATTTATGGACTTGCTTATAGTCATAATTTTCATAGATCCACTTTTGTGGAAAATGAAGGTTATGACAATAAATATAGTTTACTAAATGTAAAACGTTTAATTATTCGAATGTATCAACAGAATCATTTAATCATTTCGGCTAATGATTCTAACAAAAATCCATTTTTGGGGTATAATAAGAATTTTTATTCTCAAATAATATCAGAGGGTTTTGCCATCGTCGTGGAAATTCCATTTTTTCTACAATTAAGCTCTTCCTTAGAGGAGGCAGAAATCATAAAATCTTATAAAAATTTGAGATCAATTCATTCCATTTTTCCCTTTTTGGAGGATAAATTTACATATTTAAATTATGTGTCAGATATACCAATACCCTATCCTATCCATCTGGAAATCTTAGTTCAAATCCTTCGATACTGGATCAAAGATGCCCCCTTTTTTCATTTATTACGGTTGTTTCTTTATCATTTTTGTAATTGGAATCGTTTTATTACTACCAAAAAATCAATTTCTACTTTTTCAAAAAGTAATCCAAGATTATTCTTGTTCCTCTATCATTTTTATGTATGTGAATATGAATCTATCTTCCTTTTTCTACGTAATAAATCCTCTCATTTACGATTAAAATCTTTTAGCTTTTTTTTTGAGCGAATTTTTTTTTATGCAAAAAGAGAACATCTTGTAGAAGTTTTTGCTAAGGATTTTTCGTATACTTTAACATTCTTCAAGGATCCTAACATTCATTATGTTAGATATCAAGGAAAATGCATTCTGGCTTCAAAGAATGCGCCCTTTTTGATGAATAAATTGAAACACTATTTTATCCATTTATGGCAATGTTTTTTTGATGTTTGGTCTCAACCAAGAACGATCAATATAAACCAATTATCCGAACATTCATTTCAGTTTTTAGGCTATTTTTCAAATGTGCGGCTAAATCGTTCAGTGGTACGGAGTCAAATGCTGCAAAATACATTTCTAATCGAAATTGTTAGCAAAAAACTTGATATAATAGTTCCCATTATTCCTCTAATTAGATCGT